ATGTCCCATCAACCATCTATTATTCGAAAAAATAACCCACTCCTATCATTAGGCAATAACATATTAGTGGATCTCCCCTCTCCTGCCAATATCTCAGCCTGATGAAATTTTGGCTCACTATTGAGCTTATGCTTAATTATTCAAATTATTACAGGACTAATTCTTGCTATACACTACACCGCAAATACTGAACTAGCCTTTTCTTCAGTAATACACATCTGCCGTGACGTTAATAACGGATGACTTATGCGAAACCTTCACGCCAACGGAGCCTCTATATTCTTTATCTGCATCTACGCTCACATCGGTCGAGGAATTTACTATGGCTCTTATTTATATAAAGAAACATGAAATATTGGAGTTATTCTATTTACATTAACTGCAGCTACTGCTTTCGTAGGTTACGTTCTCCCATGGGGACAAATATCCTTCTGAGGGGCAACCGTTATTACAAACCTAATTTCAGCCACACCGTATGTAGGGGACGACATTGTAGTCTGATTATGGGGTGGTTTCTCAGTATCAAACGCCACTTTAACTCGATTCTTCACCTTTCATTTTATCTTACCATTCATTTTAACCGCAATAACTATGATTCATATTATATTTCTTCACCAGACAGGGTCTAGTAACCCTATGGGAGTTAACTCTAATTTAGATAAAATTCAGTTCCACCCATACTTTTCTTTCAAAGATATCCTAGGTTTTGTTATTCTTCTAAGCATTCTTTTCATAATTTCCCTCCTAGCCCCCAATACACTAGGAGAACCAGATAATTTTATTTTCGCCAACCCCCTTAGCACCCCCCCCCATATTAAACCAGAATGATACTTTCTATTTGCCTATGCTATTCTACGTTCTATTCCTAATAAACTTGGAGGAGTTCTAGCCTTAGTAATAGCCATTATAATTCTCCTAATTATCCCTCTTACTCATACCTCTAAACAACGAAGCATACAATTTCGCCCACTTGCCCAAACTATATTTTGAATCTTAATCGCTAACCTAGTATTACTCACATGATTAGGAGGAGAACCTGCCGAATACCCATTTACCTCAATAACACAAATTGCATCAACAGTTTACTTTTTAATTTTTATCCTAGTCTTCCCAACTTTAGGGCATCTAGAAGACAAACTTCTATCAATACCAAATCAACTAAAAATTACTTCATCTCAAAGGAAGGGGATTTCAACCCCTATAACTAACTCCCAAAGCTAGTATCTTAGCATTAAATTATCCTCTGATTTTCTTAAACGTCCAGAGTAGCTTAACATTTAAAGCGGAGCACTGAAGCTGCTCAAATGGTTTTTCCAACCCCTTGACACAAAGGATTAGTTCCAGCCTTAATATCAACTATATATCAAATTACACATGCAAGTTTCCGCACTCCCGTGAGGACTCCTTTAACTATAAACATAAAAAAGAGATGGTATCAGGCCCACAAAAGTAAGCCCACAACACCTAGTCATCCACACCCTCAAGGGTACTCAGCAGTGATAAACTTTAAGCAATGGACGCAAGCCCGACTAAGTTAAATATTTTAGAGTTGGTAAACCTCGTGCCAGCCACCGCGGTTATACGAGGAACTCAAGCTGATATATCCGGCACAAAGCGTGATTAAAATACTAGCTTAATTATACTATAGAAGCCATTATACCCGCCAGTTAAATAGACATGCCTAATGTATTCCAACATCGAAAGAATCTATATTAATAAACTCACTTTGATATCACGAAAGCAAAACCCACAAACCGGGGATTAGATACCCCGCTATGCCTGCCATAAATAAACAACCGTCGCCAGGGCACTACGAGCAATCGTTTAAAACCCAAAGAACTTGACGGCATCCTAAACCCACCTAGAGGAGCCTGTCCTATAACCCGATACCCCACGTTTTACCCAACCGCCTCTCGTCCCCAGTCTATATACCGCCGTCGCCAGCCAACCTTATAAAAGAACAACCGTAGGCAAGAAAGTCCATCTACAAATACGTCAGGTCGAGGTGCAACTAATGAGGCGGCAGAGATGAGCTACACTCTCTACCCAGAACATACGAATAATCTAATGAAAAAATTTTTTGAAGGTGGATTTAGCAGTAAACAAGAATAGTTTGTCTTATTGAAGTCGGCCACTAGGATGCGTACACACCGCCCGTCACTCTCCCCCTCCTTGGAGAAAAGTCGTAACATGGTAAGTGTACCGGAAGGTGCGCTTGGAAAACAGAAGATAGCTTAAAAGTTAAGCATTTCCCTTACACCGAAAATATTCTCGTGCGATCCGAGATCTTCTGACTACCGATCTAACAAATACCTCTAACAACTTAACTTATGATTAAAAAATAATTAAAAGTATCTCACAAATCATTACCCCCATTTTAGTATAGGCGATAGAAAAAATTAAACATAATAGTACCGCAAGGGAACATTGAAAAAGAAATGAAATAAATTGATCAAGTATAACAAAGCAAAGATAAAATCTTGTACCTTTTGCATCATGGCTTAGCAAGTAACCCCGAATACATTGCCGCCGCCCCGAAACTAGACGAGCTACCCTAGGATAACCTATAAGAGTTAATCCGTATCTGTGGCAAAAGATTGGAAAAAGCCTTGGGTAGAGGTGAAAAGCCTACCGAGCCTAGTGATAGCTGGTTACTTAAAAAATAAGTTTAAGCTTAATCTTAACTTGTAGATAAGCAACAAATTTTTATTTAAAAATTTAAACATCCTACTTCTCTACATTTTAAGTTTTATTCGCTAGGGGTACAGCCCTAGCGAACAGAGATACAGCTCTATTAATTAGATAATATTTAAGTTATAAACTTAGGTAGGCCTAAAAGCAGCCACCAAAAAAAGCGTTACAGCTTAAGTTTATTAAATTACAAATACCACAATACATAAAGATTCTATGACCCACTATTAAGTAATCCTATATAATAGGAAATATAATGCTAAGATTAGTAATTTGGGATTACACCCCCTCTAAATGTAAGTGTACACCAGATCGGACAAACCACTGAAAATTAACGGCCCTTAAAACAACAGGAAATCAGTAACATAAACAAAACAAGAAAAACAATGAGCCAATAACCGTTAACCCCACACTGGAACATAATATAGAAGATATAAAGGATGAGAAGGAACTCGGCAAACACATGCCTCGCCTGTTTACCAAAAACATCACCTCCAGATAAAACCAACTATTGGAGGCAAGACCTGCCCAATGATAAATATTAAATGGCCGCGGTATTTTGACCGTGTAAAAGTAGCGTAATCACTTGTCTTGTAAATTAAGACTAGAATGAAAGGTTACACGAAGGCATAACTGTCTCCTTATCCCCATCAATGAAATTAACCTACCCGTGCAAAGGCGGGTATAAATCCATAAGACGAGAAGACCCTGTGGAGCTTCCAAACATCTACATCGCATAATCATCATTTACGATGCACAGTTTTAGGTTGGGGCAACCACGGAACAAAAGTAATATCCACGACGAATGAAAATATAATTTTCTTAGCCTAGAGTCACAACTCTAAGCATTAGTAAGACTAACGTTAATAGACCCAGCATCACTTGCTGCCTAACGAAACAAGTTACCCCAGGGATAACAGCGCAATCCTTTCTACGAGCCCGAATCAACGAAAGGGTTTACGACCTCGATGTTGGATCAGGGCACCCCAATGGCGCAAAAGCTATTAAAGGTTCGTTTGTTCAACGATTAAAGCCCTACGTGATCTGAGTTCAGACCGGAGTAATCCAGGTCAGTTTCTATCTATGTCTGCTGCTTCCTTAGTACGAAAGGACCAGTGAAGCAAGGGTCTATACATTTATGCAAACCCTACATCAATCTTATGAAACCAACTCAATAAAAATAAGAAGCAACATAAAATAATTAACTAGATAAGTTTATTTGGGTGGCAGAGTTCAGTAATTGCACAAGGTTTAAGCCCTTATACCAGAGGTGCAAATCCTCTTCCAAATAAATTATGCTAATTACATTAATCTCAACTTTAATTTTAATTTTAATAGTCCTGCTTGCAGTAGCGTTCTTAACAATAGTCGAACGAAAAACTTTAGGCTACATACAATTCCGTAAGGGACCCAATGTCGTTGGCTTTATAGGTTTACTACAACCTATCGCAGACGGAGTAAAATTATTTCTTAAAGAACCAGTATGACCTCTTACAGCCTCGCCCACCTTATTTATCCTAACCCCAATCATAGCACTAACTTTAGCCCTATCTCTTTGAATATTTATTCCTATACCCCAATCAATTTCTACTGTTAATATTACACTTCTTGTAATCATAGCAATGTCAAGCTTATCGGTCTATACTATCCTTGGTTCAGGTTGGGCATCTAACTCTAAGTATGCGCTAATCGGAGCACTTCGGGCCGTAGCACAAACTATCTCCTACGAAGTAAGCCTAGGTTTAATTCTATTATGTCTAGTCACACTAACAGGAAATTTCTCTCTACAAGCTTTTATTTACACCCAAGAACATACTTGATTTTTACTCTCAAACTGACCCTTAGCAGCAATATGGTTCGTTTCTACTTTAGCAGAGACGAACCGTACTCCCTTCGATTTAACCGAAGGTGAATCAGAACTTGTTTCTGGCTTTAACGTAGAATATGCCGGAGGCCCATTCGCCTTATTTTTCTTAGCTGAATACTCCAATATCCTATTTATAAATACTTTAACGACAATTATATTTCTTGGACCTTTAGGGTCAAATAATTTAAATATTTTACCAGTTATTAACATTATAATAAAAACCACCCCCCTAATCATCTTATTCTTATGAATTCGAGCTTCCTACCCTCGATTCCGGTATGATCAACTAATACACCTTATATGAAAAAATTTTTTACCCCTTAATTTAGCCCTCTTTACTCTACAACTATCCCTCACTATTTCATTCGGAGGAACTGGAGTTCCTAAAATATAAATTCAACTAACTAAATTTATAAAATGGAAGTATGTCCGACAATAGGAATCACTTTGATAGAGTGACTACAGGGGATATTACCCCCTTTCTTCCTTATTAGCATGAAAGGATTCGAACCTTAATCTGAGAGACCAAAACCCTCCGTATTTCCATTACACTACATCCTAAGTAAGATAAGCTAAATAAAGCTTTTGGGCCCATACCCCGAATATGATACTCCTAATATCTCTTACTACATGTTATCCCCTTTAATCCAATCTACATTATTAATAACATTAGGCCTTGGCACACTTGTAACATTCTCAAGTACAAGCTGAATTTTAGCTTGAATTGGTCTAGAAATTAATACAATCGCCATTATCCCACTAATAGCTAAAACACACCATCCACGTTCAATTGAAGCAACTACAAAATACTTCATTGCTCAAAGTGCAGGCTCTGCCACACTTCTTATCACTGCCTGTTTAACTGCCTGATACTCAGGAAACTGAGCAATTAACCCATCAAATAACTCAATTATTCTAAATATTATAATTTTTGCCCTTACATTAAAACTAGGTATAGCTCCAATACACTTCTGACTCCCAGAAGTAATAGTAGGCCTAGATCTTACCACAAATATAATCTTAGCAACTTGACAAAAATTAGCCCCAATTACCCTTCTTATCCAAATCACCCAAGATCAAAATAATACCTTAATCCTTATTCCAGCCTTACTCTCAGTATTTATTGGGGGGTGGGGGGGCCTTAATCAAACACAAACACGAAAAATTATAGCCTACTCATCAATCGCACATATAGGTTGAATTGCTAGCATAACCCCATTTAACCCAACAATTACCTGACTTACAATATTAATTTACTGCTTAATTACAAGTGCAACATTTATTAGTCTCAGTATTTTAAAGACTAATAAAATTACAGCACTAAACATAAATAAACACAACCAAATCTCTCAAATACTCCTATTACTTCTTCTACTTTCCCTAGGAGGTCTGCCTCCACTCACAGGATTTATTAACAAATTTCTAGTCTCAATTGAACTTGCTAATCAAAACCTTATTATCTATCTTTTTATAATAATAATAGGCTCATTATTAAGTTTATTTTTTTACACCCGAATATGTTATTTATCAATTATTCTATCACCTCCCTGCCCAACAACAAATCTTACTCTTTGACGCAAGGCCCCAAATAAACCTATAACCCTCATTACTATGTCATCAACTAACCTTTTTATTTTGACTCCACAACTACTAGCAATATTCACCATACACTAGAAATTTAAGTTATATAGACTCTAAGCCTTCAAAGCTTACAGTAAGGGATACAACCCTTAATTTCTGCCTAAAATCTGCAAGATATCCTCACATCTTCTGAATGCAAATCAGATGCTTTAAATTAAGCTAAAATTTTTTTTATCTAGATCAGCAAGTATCATACTTACAACCTCTTAGTTAACAGCTAAGCGCTAACTTTAGCTTTGACCTATCAGACCTTAACAAAATTACTTCTGTATCTTCAGATTTGCAATCTAACATGAACTTCACCACAGGGCCAATCTTGATAGGAAGAGAAATCTAATCTCTATAAGCAGGTCTACAGCCCACCACCTAAACATTCGGCCATCCTACCAGTGACTCACATTCGTTGATTATTCTCTACTAATCATAAAGATATCGGCACCCTTTATTTAATCTTCGGGGCCTGAGCAGGAATAGTAGGAACCGCTTTAAGCATCCTAATTCGAGCAGAATTAAGTCAACCAGGCACTTTACTCGGAGATGACCAAATTTTTAATGTTATCGTAACCGCCCATGCTTTCGTCATAATCTTTTTTATAGTTATACCGATTATAATCGGAGGCTTTGGTAACTGACTTGTACCACTAATACTAAGCGCCCCAGATATGGCCTTCCCCCGTATAAATAACATAAGCTTTTGATTACTGCCACCATCATTACTTTTACTTTTAGCCTCCGCAGGAGTTGAAGCTGGGGCAGGAACAGGATGAACTGTATACCCCCCTTTAGCCGGAAATTTAGCTCACACAGGAGCCTCTATTGACTTAACAATCTTCTCCCTACACCTCGCTGGAATCTCATCAATTCTAGGAGCAATTAATTTTATTACAACTATTTTCAATATAAAACCCCCAACTATAACTCAATATCAAACTCCTTTATTTGTTTGATCTGTCCTAATTACTGCAGTTCTTCTCCTACTATCCCTTCCAGTACTGGCAGCCGCTATCACAATACTCCTTACAGATCGTAACTTAAATACATCCTTCTTTGACCCTGCAGGAGGAGGAGACCCCATTCTATACCAACATTTATTTTGATTCTTTGGGCACCCTGAAGTCTATATTCTAATTCTACCGGGCTTCGGAATTATTTCACATGTAGTTGCTTATTATGCTGGAAAAAAAGAACCATTCGGGTATATAGGAATAGTCTGAGCAATAATGGCCATTGGACTGTTGGGATTCATTGTCTGAGCCCACCACATATTTACAGTAGGAATGGATGTAGATACACGGGCCTATTTCACATCAGCCACAATAATCATCGCTATTCCTACGGGAGTTAAAGTTTTTAGCTGATTAGCAACACTCCATGGAGGAAAAATTACTTGACACACACCTATACTATGAGCCCTAGGTTTTATCTTCTTATTCACTGTAGGAGGGTTAACAGGAATTATTTTATCAAACTCATCACTAGACATTATTCTTCATGATACCTACTATGTTGTAGCCCACTTCCACTATGTTCTCTCTATGGGGGCTGTTTTCGCAATTATAGCTGGCTTCATTCACTGATTCCCACTATTCACAGGATACACACTTAATGAAACCTGAACAAAAGCTCACTTTATCATTATATTTACCGGTGTCAATCTTACATTCTTTCCCCAACACTTCCTAGGATTAGCTGGTATGCCACGACGATATTCAGACTATCCAGATGCCTATACCACATGAAATGTTATTTCCTCAATTGGATCAATAATCTCATTAATCGCCGTTATACTACTCATGTTTATTTTATGAGAAGCTTTCTCTGCGAAACGTAAAGCTACCACTACAAACCATCTTATTAACACTAATCTTGAATGACTCCACGGCTGCCCACCTCCATATCATACTTATGAAGAACCAGCCTTTGTTCAAACCAACTTCAAGAAAAGAGGGATTCGAACCCCCCTACACTGATTTCAAGCCAGGCGCATAACCATATCTGCCACTTTCTTAAGATACTAGTAAAATTATTACACTACCTTGTCAAGGTAATATTATGAGCTTCTACTCATGTATCTTACTTATGGCACAACAAACTCAACTAGGACTTCAAGACGCAACCTCCCCTATTATAGAAGAACTTATTCACTTCCATGACCACACCTTAACAATTGTATTCTTAATCAGTGTATTAATCTTCTACCTTATCATCGTAATAGTAACTACAACATTTATAAATAAACACTCTCTTGACTCTCAAGAAGTAGAAATTGTATGAACAGTTATACCAGCCATTGTTCTCATTACAATTGCCCTTCCCTCTTTACGCATTCTCTATCTTACTGATGAAATTAGTAATCCACATTTGACTATCAAAGCAGTAGGCCACCAATGATACTGATCCTACGAATATACTGACTACCATCAAATAGAATTTGACTCTTACATAGTTCCCACAAATGAACTTGAACCCGGTGGAATCCGCCTTCTAGACGTTGACCATCGCATCGTAGTACCTATAGAGTCCCCCATTCGAATATTAATTACATCTGAGGACGTTATCCACTCCTGAACTATTCCATCTTTAGGTACTAAAGTAGATGCAGTCCCAGGCCGACTAAATCAAGCAACATTTATCACAACCCGACCAGGACTATTCTTTGGCCAATGCTCAGAAATTTGTGGTGCAAATCATAGCTTCATACCCATCACATTAGAAACCGTTCCCCTCTCAAATTTCGAAAATTGAACTACTAAAATACTAACAGCCTAACACATATACCACTAAGAAGCTAACTTAGCACCAGCCTTTTAAGCTGAAGATGGGCGAATATCATTCTCCCTTAGTGATATGCCACAACTTGATCCTGCCCCTTGACTCTATATATTTATAATATCATGACTAATCATTCTTCTCTTAATTATACCCACTATTCTATTTTACCAGCCACAAAATGCTATCCCTACTCAACAAACAACTAAATCCGAACAACCAACTTGAACCTGACCATGACACTAGACATTTTTGACCAATTTATTTCCCCAACTATGCTTGGGCTCCCACTAGCCTGACTAGCCATACTAGTCCCAAGCTTAATACTAATTTCACAAACACCAAAATTTATTAAATCTCGCTATCATACATTACTTTCACCTGTCCTAACAATTATTACTAAACAACTCTTTATTTCAATAAATCCGCAAGGCCATAAATGAGCCCTAATATGCATAACCTCTATAACATTTATCTTAATAATTAATCTTCTAGGCCTATTACCATATACATATACCCCCACTACTCAACTATCCATAAATATAGGACTAGCAGTACCTCTATGGCTGGCCACTATTATTATTGGTATACAAAAAAAACCAACAGAAGCCCTAGCCCACTTATTACCAGAAGGCACACCAATTGCACTTATCCCCATACTTATTATCATCGAAACTATTAGCCTCTTTATTCGACCCATCGCCTTAGGAGTCCGACTCACTGCTAATTTAACAGCTGGGCATTTACTCATACAACTCATTTCTATCACAACCTTTATACTAATCCCTATTATTTCAATCTCAATAATTACCTCATTACTTCTTTTACTATTAACTATTTTAGAACTAGCTGTTGCCATAATTCAAGCATATGTATTTATTTTACTTCTAACCCTCTATCTACAAGAAAACATCTATGTCCCACCAAGCTCACGCATACCACATGGTAGACCCAAGCCCCTGACCTCTAACCGGTGCTAGCGCCGCATTATTAATAACCTCTGGCCTAGCCATATGATTCCACAAAAATTCTTATACCTTAATAACACTTGGCCTAATCCTTATACTTCTTACAATATACCAATGATGACGAGACGTTATTCGAGAAGGTACCTTTCTTGGCCATCACACCTCACCAGTCCAACAGGGCCTCCGTTACGGAATAATCTTATTTATTATCTCAGAAGTATGCTTCTTCGCGGGCTTCTTCTGAGCTTTTTATCATGCCAGTCTTGCACCAACCCACGAACTTGGTTTAACATGGCCCCCTACAGGAATTAACCCTTTAAACCCATTTGAAGTCCCGCTATTAAACACAGCTGTCCTACTTGCCTCAGGAGTTTCAGTAACTTGAGCCCATCATTCTATTACCGAGAAAAATCGAATAGAAACTACCCAAGCCCTAACTATAACAATCCTACTCGGACTTTATTTTACTGCTCTACAAATTATAGAGTACCATGAAACCCCCTTCACAATAGCAGATAGTGTATACGGCTCAACATTTTTTGTTGCCACCGGTTTCCACGGATTACATGTAATTATTGGCTCCATATTTCTCCTAACATGCTTAATACGACATACACAGTACCACTTCACTTCTAAACATCACTTTGGTTTTGAAGCTGCTGCTTGATACTGACACTTTGTTGATGTTGTTTGATTATTTCTATACATCTCTATCTACTGATGAGGATCTTAACTAGACCTGCCTTTTTAATATATAAAATATAGCTGGCCTCCAACCAACCAAACTTGGTATAACCCAAGAAAAGGCACATGAACTCTCTCATAACTATAATAATATTAACTTTAACCATATCATCTATTATAGCCATGCTAGCATTTTGATTGCCAATTATTAAACCAGACAGCGAAAAACTATCCCCCTATGAATGTGGCTTCGACCCACAAGGCTCAGCTCGTCTAGCATTTTCTATTCGATTTTTCCTAGTAGCTATCTTATTTTTATTATTTGACTTAGAAATTACCCTTCTACTCCCATCCCCCTGAGCAACCAATATCTCCCACCCAGAACTTACCTTTCTCTGAACCTTCTTGTTCATTCTCCTTCTCACACTAGGTTTAATTTACGAATGACTTCAAGGAGGACTTGACTGAGCAGAATAACTATTGGAGTTTAGTCTAACTAAGACAATTGATTTCGGCTCAATTAATCCTGAACCTTCAGGAACCCCTACTTTAACTATGCCTACAACATTAATTTTTGCCTCCTTCTTCCTAGCCCTGCTAGGTCTCTCTCTACAACGAAAACACCTTCTTTCACTTCTACTCACCTTGGAAAGCATAGCCCTAACATTATATGTTACTACTGCACTATGAGCCTTAAATAGTACCTCGCTCCCAATTATAGTAGCCCCACTTATCATTTTAACCTTTTCAGCCTGTGAAGCTGGTATGGGTTTATCCCTAATAATCGCAACAGCCCGCACTCATAATACTGATCAGCTAAAAGCTCTAAACTTATTAAAATGCTAAAACTCATTATCCCCTCAATCATAATAATCCCAATAACCTTTTTAATTAAAAAAAAATTGCTATGAACCGCCACAGCTTCCTTCAGCTTTCTAATCGCAACGCTATCAACACTAATACTGAATACAAACATAACTGAACATAATCTAACTAACCCTATTTTAAGTATTGACCAATTTTCATGCCCATTAATCATATTATCCTGCTGACTTCTTCCCCTAACTATTATAGCTAGTCAAATACACATAAAAACTGAACCAATTATACGGCAGAAAACAATAATTTCTCTGCTTATCCTTCTCCAAATCCTTCTATGTATTACCTTCGGGGCCTCCAATCTACTTACATTCTATATTGCTTTTGAAGCTACTCTAATTCCTACTCTTTTAGTTATTACTCGTTGAGGAAACCAGAAAGAACGACTTACAGCGGGTTTATACTTCCTATTTTACACTTTATCAGCCTCTCTCCCACTACTTATTGCCCTCATTATAGTCCAAACCCGCTGTAACTCCCTATCAATACATATCATCCCCCTGTCCAACCTCACACTACTGTCAAACATATCATGATCAGAGACCATATGATGAGTCGCCTGCTTTCTGGCCTTTTTAATTAAAATACCTTTATATATCTTTCACTTATGATTACCAAAAGCCCATGTAGAAGCCCCCATTGCAGGCTCTATAATTTTAGCTGCAATCCTACTAAAATTAGGAGGTTATGGTATAATTCGTATATCCTCCTTATTTGTTCCACTAACTAAAGACCTAGTCATCCCATTTATCGTTATTGCTGTCTGAGGGATAATTGTATCTAGTTCAATTTGTCTACGACAAACAGACCTAAAATCTATAATCGCTTACTCATCCATTAACCACATAAATTTAGTTGTAGCTGGAATTTTTTCAATAACACCATGAGCATGATCTGGGGCTCTCGCAATAATAATTGCCCACGGACTGGTATCATCAGGTTTATTTTGCCTCGCTAATATTACATATGAACGAACCCATACACGCTCAATCTTCATGAATCGAGGCTTAAAAACCCTATTTCCTTTAATATCATTCTGATGACTTATAATAACCTTCGCTAACATAGCACTTCCACCTTTCCCAAATTTTATAGCAGAAATTTTAATCATTACCTCCATATTTAACTGATCCAATTGGACTATTTTACTTCTAGGCTTAAGTATGACTTTAACGACCCTCTTCTCATTAAATATGCTTATTATGACTCAACATGAACACCCGAACAAACATGCACCAATTAACCCAAGTACAACTCGTGAACATCTACTTATACTCATACATATAGCCCCTATTATTCTTCTTATCATTAACCCAAGCACTATCATAATTAGAGGCACACATAGTTTATACAAAACATTAGATTGTGAATCTAGTAAAGAAGGTTAAAACCCCTCTGTCTGCCGAGAGAAGCAAGACAGCACTAAGAACTGCTAATTCTTTCCTCTGAGGTTAAACTCCGCAGTTCTCTCGATGCTTCTAAAGGATAAACAGCAATCCACTGGCCTTAGGTGCCACCAATCTTGGTGCAAATCCAAGTAGAAGCTAATGAATTCCCACTACCTAACTTTGATTATAAATTCCGGAGCACTACTTACAATTATTATTCTTCTCCCCCCTATTATTATACCTAAACCATCTATAATTTTTACAACAAAACTAGTTAAAACCTCAACATTTATTAGCCTAATCCCTCTAACTATTTATCTAAATGAAAATATAGAAACTACTTTAACCCTAAAACCCTGAATAGACTGAACTATATTTAATATTGCCCTATCTTTTAAAATTGACAAATATACAACTATCTTTACCCCCATCACCCTAATAATTACCTGAAATATTATAGAATTTTCACAATGATATATAGCAAAAGAACATCATGTAGACAAATTTTTTAAGTACCTCATTTTATTTTTAATTACAATAATCACCTTTATCTCTGCAAATAATCTACTACAACTCTTTATTGGGTGGGAAGGAGTAGGAATTATATCATTTCTTCTAATCAGCTGATGATCAGGTCGAACAAAAGCTAATATCTCTGCTCTCCAAGCAGTAACCTACAACCGTATCGGAGACATTGGACTAATAATAAGCATAGCATGAATATGCTCTAACACTAACTCATGAGACCTCCAACAAATTACAATACTTCTGTCTAATCAACAATATCTTATTCCGACATTAGGATTCTTAATCGCAACAACAGGTAAATCAGCTCAATTTGGCCTCCACCCATGACTTCCCGCTGCAATAGAAGGTCCAACCCCCGTTTCAGCACTATTACACTCCAGCACCATAGTTGTTGCTGGAGTATTTTTACTAATTCGGCTCCACCCTTTATTTAAAAACTATCAATTTATACTAGAAATAACCCTATGTTTAGGAGCTATAACCACAATTTTTGCTGCCCTATGTGCAACGACACAAAATGATATTAAAAAAATTATTGCCTTCTCCACATCAAGTCAACTAGGTCTAATAATAGTTGCAATTGGTCTCAACCACCCCCATATTGCCTTCCTCCATATATGCACACACGCCTTTTTCAAAGCTATACTCTTCTTATGCTCAGGAAGTATTATCCACAATATAAATAATGAACAAGATATTCGAAAATTTAGCTGTTTAAATAATAATTTACCCTTTACAACAACCTGTATAATAATTGGATCCATAGCACTAATAGGATTACCGTTTCTAGCTGGATTCTTCACAAAAGATTTAATTTTAGAAGCCCTAAACACCTCATATACTAATGCCTGAGCCCTAGTAACCACTCTTCTAGCTGTTACATTAACAACCGCATACAGCTCACGCCTAATTATCATATCAACCTCTGATATTCCACGATACTTACCACTATCCCAAACTAATGAAAACTATTTTATTAAGAATCCATTAAAACGTTTAGCTTGAGGCAGCTTAATTTCAGGATTAATTCTTACAACCACTATTCCACCAATAAAACCTCAAATCTTTACAATACCAATTTACATTAAAACTGCTGCTCTAATTATATTTATTATTAGCCTAGTCATCTCTATTGAGTTAACAAATAAAAAAATTAACCAGACTATATTTTCCTTCTTCACTCAACTAGCATTTTACCCTCACATCCTCCACCGTCTAACATCACACCTATCTTTCATCTCAAGTCAAAAATTAATGACACAAATTATAGATCTGTCATGACTTGAAAAAATTGGACCAAAAGGCCTAACTAATAATCAACTAAAACCTTCCACCGTACTAACAGAAGCCCACCACTCAAACTCCGCCACCTTACCTTTAATAGCCTTTGCCCTAACCTTAATCATACTCAGTCTCACAGCTCGCAGAGCCCCACGACTCAACCCCTGAACAACTACTAGAACAGAAAATAAACAAATTAATAAAGATCACCCAGCTAACATAAGAATTACTCCCATCTCATAAAGAGTCGTAGCCCCCAATCATTCTACTCCAAAAACCCCCCCAGTGTAATTCACCCCCTCATACTCTACCAACACATTAAAAAATAAGCCGTTAAAAGACATATAACCAACAAAACATACACATAACACACAAATTAAAAAAAATCATACTACTCGTCCCCCAAGAACCTCAGGATAAGGATCGGCAGCCAAGGCTGCCGAATACACAAAAACAACTATCATACCCCCTAAATATAATAGTACCAAAACCAAAGATAAAAACGTTCCACCATGATAAAGAATAATAAAACACCCAGAAACAGCAACAAATACCAAGCCTAAGGCAGAATAGTAAGGAGACGGACTTAAAACAACCACAACCACGCCCAATAAAAACATTATAAAAAAACACAAAATTAAACTTAACATATGTTCTAAAAAATTACTACCTTTTATATTAGAACATTACTTCTCTTCCTATATGCCTACATGGCATAGGTATATCTAATAACATAGGTATATGCCTACATGGCATAGGTATATCTAATAACATAGGTATATGCCTACATGGCATAGGTATATCTAATAACATAGGTATATGCCTACATGGCATAGGTATATCTAATAACATAGGTATATGCCTACATGGCATAGGTATATCTAATAACATAGGTATATGCCTACATGGCATAGGTATATCTAATAACATAGGTATATGCATATATGGCATAGGTATATCTAATAACATAAGCACCCACTCCCGAAACACCCTACAAAATCATTTGCACAACTTTATCCAAGACTAAGAGGTATTCTTTTTATACTTCTAGGCATACAACTGCAAAAGCTGATTTCCCGAAAGGGTATATAAGTATGTTTCACTGAAGTCTCACATGGTCCCAGGCATAGGGCATATATAATAGACCTTTCCCAGCTTCAATAATCTCTCGTTCCCGTGGTTTCGCGACAACCCCCTTACCCCCTTTGACCCCCAAAGTTTATTACTACCGTCAACCCCCTTAGGAACCGGCAAACTTTTGGTCATTTTACTTACTAACAGCTTTAATAGCTTAATTATAAAGCACTGGTCTTGTAAACCAGCGACTGAAGATCATAACTCTTCTTAAAGCAATATTCTTATTAAGACTTTAACTTAAACTAACGACTTGAAAAATCGTCGTTGTAAAATTCAACTACAAGAACTGCTGTTTATTAAAATAAATTTTAAATTTTAAATTTTAAATTTTAAATTTTAAATTTTAAATTTTAAATTTTAAATTTTAAATTTTAAATTTTAAATTTTAAATTTTAAATTTTAAATTTTAAATTTTAAATTTTAAATTTTAAATTTTAAATTTTAAATTTTAAATTTTAAATTTTAAATTTTAAATTTTAAATTTTAAATTTTAAATTTTAAATTTTAAAATTAAAATTTATCTATT